AATAAGATGCCTGAAAAAGGGAAATTTTGATAGAATTTTTCATACTATATTTAAATAGTTCTTATTATACTGATAGAATCAAACTATCTCCTAAAATATCAAAAATTTTTGTACTATAAATATACTAATTATAAAAAGATAAGCTAAAATAAGCTAATAGGTTCATACCCTTTTTATAAAGATTATATCTTTTCTTTTTAATCTACAAATCTTATAAAATACTTTTTATTATTTCTACTTTAATTAGAACTATTATTTCTATTTCAGCAAATTCATGATTAATTGCATGAATCGGTTTAGAAATTAATTTACTTTCTATTATACCTCTTATAAAAAACAACATAAATAAATTTTCTTCTGAAACAATAATTAAATACTTTATTGCTCAAGCAATAGCTTCAATAATACTTTTATTTTTTATTTTAATTTCACTAAATAACATTAATTTTAACTTAATTAATAATAATTCTATCAACTATATATTTAGAATTCCCTTATTAATAAAGATAGGAGCAGCTCCTTTCCATTTTTGATTTCCCGAAATAATAAGAGGACTTGAATGAAACATAGCATTTATAATCTTAACCTGACAAAAAATCTCACCATTCATTTTATTATTTTATCTTAATATTCCTATAAAAATACTTTTACTCCCAATCTTAGCTTCAGCTTTAACAGGAAGAATTATAGGATTTAATAGATTATGTTTACGAAAAATAATTAGTTATTCTTCTATTAATCATATCAGATGAATACTAGTAGCATTAATAAATTATAAAATCTGACTATTTTATTTTTTAATTTATTCTTTAATAAACTTTTTTATTATTATTAATCTTAAATTATATAATATCTTTTTTACTAGACAAATATCTTTTTTAAATAACAATAAACTAATAAATCTATTATTCAGAATAAACCTTTTATCATTAGGGGGCTTACCCCCATTTATTGGATTTTTCCCTAAATTAATTATTGTTAATTTATTAATATATAATAATATAATATTTTTATTACTACTAATAATTATAAGAACTTTAATTAATTTATTTTTTTATATACGTTTAATTTTACCTCTTACTTTACTAAATAAAACACAAATTTTTTCATTAAATAAAAATAAAAGTGTAAATAAATTTTTATTGACTAATTTTTTAACTCTTATTAGGACATTAATTTATTCTACTATATATTCTTTTATAAATTAAGAATTTAAGTTAAATAAACTAGTAACCTTCAAAGTTTCTTACAGAATAATTATATTTCTAATTCTTAAGTTTTAAATTATTAAAATTACCTTTAAATTTGCAATTTAAAATCATAATTGACTATAAAACTAGAAGAATTTTTATTCATAAATAAATTTACAATTTATCACTTTTATCAGCCATTCTACCTACTTTCTCTTCCTTATTAATAAATGACTTTACTCAACAAATCATAAAAATATTGGAACTTTATACTTCATCTTTGGAAGCTGAGCTGGTATAATCGGAATATCATTAAGATTACTAATCCGAATAGAGCTAAGAATTCCAAATAAATTTATTGGAAATGATCAAATTTACAATACAATCGTAACTGCTCACGCATTTATTATAATTTTCTTTATAGTAATACCTATCATAATTGGAGGATTCGGAAATTGATTAGTCCCTCTAATATTAGGTGCTCCAGATATATCATTCCCACGAATAAATAACATAAGATTTTGATTATTACCACCTTCTTTTATATTTTTATTAATAAGAAGAATTACTAATAATGGAATAGGAACTGGGTGAACAGTCTATCCCCCATTATCATCTAACTCAGCCCATGAAGGAAACTCTGTAGACTTAGGAATTTTTAGACTTCATATAGCAGGTATCTCATCAATTTTAGGCGCTATTAATTTTATTTCAACAACTCTAAATATACATCCTCAAGGATTAAAATTAGATCAACTAAGATTATTCACCTGAGCAGTAAAAATTACAGCAGTTCTTTTACTTCTTTCACTACCAGTACTAGCCAGAGCTATTACAATACTTCTTACAGACCGAAACATCAACACTTCATTTTTTGACCCAGCCGGAGGAGGTGACCCAATTTTATATCAACATCTATTCTGATTTTTTGGACACCCTGAAGTATATATTTTAATTCTTCCAGGATTCGGAATAATTTCTCATATAATTAGACAAGAAAGAGGAAAAAAAGAAACTTTTGGTGTTTTAGGAATAATCTATGCAATAATAGCCATTGGAATCTTAGGATTTGTAGTCTGAGCCCATCATATATTTACAGTAGGAATAGATGTGGATACACGAGCCTACTTTACATCAGCAACTATAATTATTGCAATTCCAACTGGAATTAAAATTTTCAGATGATTAGCAACTTTCCACGGATCAATTACTAATTTAAACTCTATCATCTCTTTATGAACTATAGGATTTATTTTTTTATTTACTATAGGAGGATTAACAGGAGTAATCTTAGCTAATTCATCAATTGACATTATTCTCCACGATACATATTATGTTGTAGCTCATTTTCACTATGTTCTATCAATAGGAGCTATTTTTGCCATTTTAGCTGGAGTAATTCAATGGTTCCCACTATTTACAGGAGTATCGCTTAACCCAAATTTATTAAAACCTCAATTTTACTCCTTATTTATTGGAGTAAATATAACATTTTTTCCTCAACATTTTCTAGGATTAAGAGGAATACCTCGACGATACTCAGATTACCCAGATTCTTTCTTTTTATGAAACATAATTTCATCTATTGGAAGAATAATTTCCTTATATAGAATTCTATTTTTTATTTTTATCTTATGAGAAGCATTAACCTCTAAACGATTATTAATTTCACCCCTCAATACATCATCTTCTATTGAATGACTTCAACTCCTTCCACCTATAGAACACAGATATAACGAAAACCCACTAATAAAACTTTAATTAAATTCTAATCTAATATGGCAGACTAGTGCAATGAATTTAAGCTTCAAATATAAAGATTTTCTTTTTTTAGAAATTTCAACATGAAAAACATTATTATTACAAGATAGAGCTTCACCATTAATAGAACAATTAATATATTTTCATGATCACACATTATTAATTTTAACTATTATTACAATTTTAATTAGACAAATTTTAATTTATATTATTATAAATAAATTTAGATACCGACTTCTTCTTGAAGGACAATTAATTGAATTAATTTGAACAATTTTACCAGCAATTATTCTTATCTTTATCGCCCTACCCTCCTTACGCCTACTTTATATTTTAGATGAATCTCAAAATTCAACCCTCACTATTAAAACAATCGGCCATCAATGGTTTTGAAGCTATGAATATTCTGATTATAAAAATATCAAATTTAACTCTTATATGATCCCTACTAATGAACTAGATATAACTAAGTTCCGACTTCTAGAAGTAGATAATCGCTTAATCATCCCATTCAATTCCCAAGTCCGTCTATTAATTACATCATCAGATGTGATTCACTCATGAACTATCCCCTCACTTGGAATCAAAATTGATGGAACCCCTGGACGCTTAAATCAATCAAATTTCTTCATTAATCGTACAGGCTTATTCTTTGGACAATGCTCAGAAATTTGTGGAGCAAATCACAGATTCATACCAATTGTTTTAGAAAGTATTTCTACTAATAATTTTTTAAAATGAATTAACTCAATTAATTAAATAATATAGTACCATTAAATAGCTAAACAAAAGCATTGGCCTCTTAAGCCACTAATAGTAGCCCCCCACCTACTTTTAATGAAAAATTTAGTTAAAAGATAACGTAAGCTTGTCAAGCTTGAATTAATTACTAATTAATTTTTTATCCCTCAAATAGCTCCAATAAGTTGAGTTTCCCTTTCCATCATATTTTTACTACTTTTTTATTTATATATAATTGTTTGTTTTTTTAGATTAAGGGTAAAGCCCTTAAATAGAAAAACTGAGTCTATGAGTAAAGCCCGGACTTTGAACTGAAAATGATAAGAAATTTATTTTCATCGTTTGATCCATCAACAATAATCTATGCATTTAATTGAATAAGAGCATTTATTTTACTCATAGTATTTCCATCCATATTCTGATTAGTCCCCTCTCGTTGAAACTTCATATGAACTAGAATTATTTTATTTATTCATAATGAATTTAAAATTTTATTGGGAAAAGCTCATACTGGCAGGACAATTATTTTTTCAACAATCTTTTTAATAGTTCTATTAAATAACTTTATAGGATTATTCCCCTATATTTTTACAGCTTCAAGTCATATAAGTTTTACACTAAGGTTTAGGTTACCTTTATGAGTAACTTTTATACTTTTTGGTTGAATTAATAATAGAACTCATATATTAGCCCATTTAGTACCTCAAGGGGCCCCTAATCTTTTACTCCCATTTTTAGTAATTATTGAGAGAGTTAGAAATGTTATTCGACCTGGAACTTTAGCAATTCGTCTATCAGCTAATATAATTGCAGGCCATTTATTATTAACTTTACTAGGTAATCTAGGAGCTAAGCTCCCTGAATTAGCTATCGGGGGATTAATAATTGTTCAAATCCTTCTATTAATTCTAGAATCGGCAGTTTCTATAATTCAAGCCTATGTATTTTCTATTCTAATCACCTTATACTCTAGAGAAATTCTTTATGCAAAACCACCCATTTCATTTAGTCAATGAAAGCCCTTGACCTTTATTAGGGTCTTTTAGAACTTTTCTTCTTTTAGGGGGAGTATGTAAATGATTCCATTTAAATGAGGTTAACTTATTTTTATTAGGGAATTTAACAACCCTTATAATCATATACCAATGATGACGAGATATTGTTCGAGAAAGAACAATACAAGGGTGCCATACAATAAAGGTATCTAATGGCCTACGCATGGGTATGATTCTCTTTATTATTTCTGAAGTCTTTTTCTTTTTAGGTTTTTTTTGAGCTTTCTATCATTCAAGATTATCCCCTAATGTAGAACTTGGAATGAATTGACCTCCAAAAGGAATTTCTACATTTAACCCCCTAGAAATTCCTCTTCTAAATACCCTTGTTCTATTAAGGTCCGGTATCTCGATTACTTGAGCCCACCACAGCCTTATAGAGAATAACTTTAATCAAGCCTTTTATGGACTTTTAATTACAGTAATTTTAGGGGGGTACTTCTCAGCTCTTCAGCTCTTTGAATATATAGAAGCAAGATTTAATATCGCCGACAGAATTTTTGGAGCTTCATTTTTCATAGCAACAGGACTTCATGGGCTACATGTATTGATTGGGTCTACTTTTCTCTTTGTATGTCTAATCCGTCTAATTAATAATCATTTTTCCTCAATCCATCACTTCGGCTTTGAAGCCGCTGCCTGATATTGACACTTCGTAGATGTTGTTTGATTATTCTTATATATTTCTATTTACTGATGAGGAAGCTAGTACTTGACATCTCTAGCTCTAGTTAGCCTAAAAATCTATTATATAATTTAATTTAAATAATATAAATATTATACTTAACTTCCAATTAAGAAATCTACTAAGTAGTTTAAATAACGAAAATTGTATTCCTTCAATTTCTAATCTCTCTTTTCATTACAGTTCTTATATTTTTTTTATTAAATTTTTTTAGTAAAGAATCATTTTACGACCGAGAAAAGTCTAGTCCCTTTGAGTGTGGGTTTGACCCCAAAAATTACGCCCGATTGCCCTTTTCACTTCATTTTTTTCTATTAGCAATTATTTTTATTATTTTTGATGTAGAATTAACTTTATTACTCCCTTCTATTATTATTAGCAAATTATCTAATTTAGCAAATCTATCTATTACAGTATTTTTATTTATTTTAATTCTAATTTTAGGTCTTTTTCATGAGATTAACGAGGGTTCTATTAATTGAACTAAATAAAATAGTAATCCTAGAAGGATGGTAGTTTAATAAAAACATTTAAATTGCAATTAAAAATTTTTTTTATAAAAAGCATCTTTAATTAAAACCAAAAAGAGGTATATCACTGTTAATGGTAAAACTGGAGATTTTTCCTAATTAAATTTTTTAAGTAGAAAGCTAAAAAGCATTTAATTTCGACTTAAAAGACTGATACTAAAAGTATCTCTATTTAAAGTCAGCTATGAAAAAGCTTCTAACTTTTTTTTAAGCAAATAATTTTGTTTCTGATTTTATTTAAATAGTTTAAAAAACATTATATTTTCATTATAAAATTAGAGTATAACTCTTTTAAATTATTTAAAAATTAAACAATTATACTAGTATCTTCAATACTATGCTTTATATTAAGCTATTTAAATCTTTAGATTCTAAATAATCATAAATAATGACCCTAATACTAAAATGATTATAAATGCCTTTATATAATTTTGAGATAAAAGCTGGATAGAACGAGATACTTTAATTATTACTTCAAGCAATTTAATTCTACCATAAAATTCTAATCACCCATTATCAATAAATTTAAAATAAAACCCCCCAGGAATTAATGACTTCGAAGAAACCCCCTTTGCAGAAATAGCTGGAAGGTATCACATTCTACTAAAAAAGAAGTAGAATCCTCTTAATAAATAATACCTCGGATTAGAAAAAAACTTTATTCAATTTATAAAAATACCAAAAAGAGCCCCAAAAAAAATTATAAAAACAACTATTAATTTTATTGAATAAGGAAGAATAATATAATAAGGGAAATAAAAACTTCTTCACATTATAAAACTTCCTATAGAAATCACTAGAAATACTAAACCCAACATTCTTTTATTTATATTATTATTATTTTCATCTCTAAAATAAGATAAAGAAAAATGGTTTACCTCTCTGGTAAATACATAATATATCAGTCGAAAAGAATAAGAAACAGTTAACCCAATAGAGAAATAAAATAAAACGTAAACTATTATATTATTTACCCTACCCATAGATAAAACTTCTACAATTAAATCTTTAGAGTAAAACCCAGATAAAAAAGATACTCCACATAAAGAGAAATTTCTAATAACTAAGCAAACTCTAGTGATAGGTATGTACTTCAAAGCACCTCCTATAAAACGAATATCTTGAAGTCCTCTAAAATTATGAATAACTGACCCCGCGCATATAAATAGCAGTGCTTTAAACAAAGCATGAACAATTAAATGAAAAAAAGCTAAGTCTCTTCCACCTAGACTAATAATAACAATTATTATCCCTAACTGCCTCAAAGTTGATAATGCAACAATTTTCTTTAAATCATACTCAAAATTAGCATTTAGCCCAGATATAAATATGGTTAAAAGAGAAGAATATAAAAGAAACAGTAACATCTGACTGCTTATTAAATCTAATAAACGAATTAATAAATAAACCCCAGCAGTAACTAAAGTTGAAGAATGAACTAAAGAAGAGACAGGGGTTGGGGCAGCTATTGCTGCAGGTAATCATGAAGAAAATGGGATTTGAGCTCTTTTAGTTATAGCAGCTAATATTAATATTCATATAATTAAACTTGAACATCTTAATAAATCATTCTTGACAAATATAAACTTTCAAGAACTACAATCCACTATTAACCCAATTCTTAATAAAAAAAAAGCATCCCCGATTCGGTTTGATAAAGCAGTGAGTATCCCAGCACTATTAGATTTCATATTCTGATAAAAAATAACTAATAAATACGAAACTAAACCTAATCCATCCCAACCAATTAAAATGGCAATCAAATTTATTCTTATAATTATAAATATTATTGAACAAATAAATAATAGTATTAAATAGATAAAGCGAATAAATCTTTTCTCACCATGTATATAATCCTTTATATAAAAAAAAATTATGGAAGAAATTAATAATACCGTTCTTATAAATATAAAAGACACCCAATCTAAATAGATAACATATTCGATTCTAATAAAATTTATTTCCATAAAATTAAATTCTAGATAAACCACCTTCTCTATTAATAAAAATACTATACCAAAAATAAATATTAAAATAAACATAGTTAAAAGAAATAAAAAATATAAATTATATATAAAAATAATTTAAAACAAACCTTTGTATCCTTGACTCCACAAATCAATATTTTATTTTAAACTATTTAAATTACCTAAAAATTAAAAATATCCAACTTTAAAAAAAAAAGATTTAAAGGAATTCAATGTAATGCAAATAATAGATGCTCTCGAATAACCAATGAAGAAAAATAAAATTTAGAAATAATAAGCTTACCATGCTGAGTATAAGAATATAAAAATAAAGTATACACGGCTCTAAATATAACTATAATAAATAAAAATACTGCAACATCTCAACTGTAAGAAATTAATGAATTGATTAAGCTAATTTCTCTAATTAAATTAAGTGACAAAGGACTGGATATTCTTGAGGATCTAATTAAAAATCATCAAAAAGTTAGATTAGGTAAAATATTGAGAACTCCTTTATTTAAATAAAGTCTTCGACTAAAAGAACGCTCATAAATAACATTAGCTAAACAAAACATACCAGATGAACTTAGCCCATGCGCCAATATTATTATTAAACCTCCTTGATACCCTATTAAATTTAAAGATAGAATTCCAGCTAAAGCAACCCCTATATGAGACACAGATGAGTAAGCAATCAATATCTTTATATCTCTTTGCCGTAAACATATAAAAGAAATAATTACCCCCCCAACTAAAGAAATAGTAATAAAAATAAAATTATAGACTTTTCTAATTAATAAAAATAATTTTATTACTCGTATTAAACCATACCCACCAAGTTTTAGCATAACCCCGGCTAAAATTATAGATCCTGCAATTGGAGCTTCAACATGAGCTTTAGGTAATCAAAGGTGAATTATATACATAGGGATCTTAACAAAAAAAACTATATTTATGCATAAGTAACTTAATATATAGCTACACTGAGGCAAAAAATAAAACTCTATCGTATATGTTTCAATATAAATATAAAATAAGACAAGTATTATAGGAATAGATAAAATTAAAGTATAAAATATTAAATAAATCCCAGCTATTAATCGCTCAGGTTGTGCTCCTCATCCTATAATTATAAAAAAAATAGGAATAAGACTTATCTCAAAAAATAAATAAAATAGAAAAATATTCATTGATAGAAATGTAAATACTAAAAAAATTAATATTCCTAAAGCTATAAATAAAAATAATTTAAAGAATAATTTATCTTTATACAAGACCCCCCTAGCCAAAATTATTAACAAAGTAACTCAAATCCTGAGATTAACTATTAAATAAGAAATGTTATCTATACCAAAGTAATAAAAAATCCCTTCTATAAGCCCAGATAAATTTAAATTAAATAATATTAATAGTATCAGCATTATTAAATAAAATCTAACCAATCAATAGTCAATAAAAACTAATATTATTGAAAATAACAGACTCAAAGAAATTATCATAAACTATCTAATAACAACAATATATCCTTATAATGAGACCGTACAATTAAGACTAGTAAAGAAAGCCCTATAGCTCTTTCACATACCCTAATAATTAAATATAAAATTGAAAAAAATTGCTCATAACTAAAAAAATAAAAATAATTAAACAATAAAAGATATATTGACAACACTATTATCTCTATACTTATTAGTATAACTAAAAAATGCTTATACTTAAAAATAAAAATAAATAAACTAAGTAAGAATATATTAACTAAGGAATATAAATAATAATTTAACATCAATAGTTTTAATAATTTAAATTTAAAAATATTGGTCTTGTAAATCAAAAATAAGAATATCCTTTTAAAACTTCAAAACAAAAATTTTATACTTATCAATAATCTCCAAAATTATTATTTTAATCTTAAACTATGTCTTGATTTTGAAATATTATCATTAATACTTATAAATTGATTCTGCACCTTTATTCTACTCTTTATTGATCATCCAGTATCATTAGGCCTAATTTTATTAATTAATAGAATCCTAATTAGACTGTTATCTGGAAGCTTCTATGTAAATTTTTGATTCAGATATATTTTATTCCTAGTAATAGTAAGAGGTTTATTAATTATATTCATTTATATGACTAGTGTAGCCTCTAATGAAAAATTTAAAATTAATATAAAAAATTTATTAATATATTTATTATTTTTTACTATTTATTTATCAATTTTTATAATTTTAGATAATTTTTATTTTTCTATAAAACCATTAAATTCTACTGCTATCTATATAGAGGAAACTTTTAATAATACAATTTTAAGAAAATTTTTTAATAGCCCTAATATATTTCTTCTATTACTTTTAATAATCTATCTATTACTAGCTTTAATTATAGCAGCAAAAGTTACTCTTCACTCAATAGGCCCTCTTCGTCAAAAAACTTAATGATAAAAATAGTAAAATCATCCTTAATTAACCTCCCTACCCCATCTAATATTTCAATAATATGAAATTTTGGAAGAATACTAGGACTATGTCTTTTAATCCAAATTACATCTGGGCTTTTTCTTGCTATACACTACTGTCCAAATGTTTCACTAACATTTGAAAGAATTGTCCATATTAGACGAAACGTAAATTTCGGATGACTAATTCGAAATATTCATGCTAATGGGGCCTCTTTCTTCTTTATTTGTTTATATATACACATTGGACGAGGAATCTATTATAACTCCTATCTACTATTAAATACTTGACTCATTGGAGTAACTATCTTCTTCCTAACTATAATGACTGCTTTTATAGGCTACGTATTACCCTGAGGTCAAATATCCTTTTGAGGGGCAACAGTTATTACAAATTTAGTATCAGCAATTCCTTATTTAGGTAACATAATTGTTCAATGAATTTGGGGTGGATTTGCCGTTAGAAACGCTACCTTGTCACGATTTTTTACTTTCCATTTTATTCTCCCATTTATCGTAGCAGCTACAGTAATGATCCACCTAATTTATCTTCATCAAACAGGAAGCTCAAATCCTATTGGAACTATTAGAAATATAGACAAGATTTCTTTCCACCCATACTTTACATTAAAGGATACTATTAGAGCCCTAATCATATTCTTTATTCTAATTTTTATCTCATTAAATTCTCCATTTATACTAGGAGACCCGGATAACTTCATTCCTGCTAACCCCCTGGTTACCCCAGTCCATATTCAACCCGAGTGATATTTTTTATTTGCATATGCAATTCTTCGATCAATCCCTAATAAATTAGGTGGAGTAATTATACTTTTTATATCAATTGTCATTTTATATTTTATACCATTTTTAAATTCAAATAAGTTTTCAAGGTCTCAATTTTATCCTGTTAGAAAAATTAATTTCTGACTATTTGTTAATATTGTAATTTTATTAACTTGAATCGGAGCTCGGCCAGTTGAAGACCCTTATATTCTTCTTGGCCAATCTTTAACCTTTTTTTATTTTTTATTTTTTATTAGAAACCCATTATACCTACTTTCTTGAGATTCTCTAATTAAAAAAAATTAAATAAATTTAATTTTAATCTTTTCTTAATTGATGAACTTGTAAAAGTATATATTTTGAAAATATAATAAAGAGACACTTAAACCTCTATCAATTTAACTACTTAAAAAATTTAACTATTAAATTAAATAGTTAATGATTTATTAAAATAATTAAATTAAAATAATCATTAGACTAAAATAGAATATTAAAAAAAATAAAGATACAGGAAGATATCTTTTTCAAACCATATTCATTAATTTATCATAACGGTACCGTGGAAGAGCCCCTCGAACTCATACTCAAATAAATCTTAATAAAATAATTTTTACAAATAACACCAAAGTAAAATTTCCCCCAAAGACAAAAAAAACTCTCAATAATCTCATAAAAAGAATTCTTGAATACTCAGCTAAAAATAATATAGCAAATCCCCCTCTTCTATACTCAATATTAAACCCAGAAACTAACTCTGACTCCCCTTCAGCAAAATCAAAAGGAGACCGATTAGTTTCAGCAAATAAAGAAATAATTATTAACCCACTTAAAACTAAAAATAAAAAAAAAAATCAAATAAATTTTTGATTCTTAACCAAACCCATTACATCTAATCTTACAGATAAATATATATAAGATAGTAAAATTAAAATTAATCTTACTTCATACGAAATAATTTGAGCAACTGCTCGTATTCTTCCTAATATAGCATAATTAGAATTAGAGGCCCAGCCTGCTATTATTACTCTATAAACACCTACACTAGAAACCCTTAAAATAAATAAAATTGATAAAGAAAACTGTATAAATTCAGTAATAAAAGGAACCCTAATTCATAGAACCAGCCTTATAAAAATATTAAATAATGGAGAAAAATAAAAAATTAATAAATTAGACTTAATAGGAAATATCTGCTCTTTAGTAAATAACTTAATTGCATCACTAAAAGGTTGTAAAAGACCTATAATCCCTAATTTATTAGGACCCTTTCGAATATGGATATATCCTAAAACCTTACGCTCTATTAAAGTAAAAAAAGCCACTCTAATTAATACACAAATAAATAAAATTAAAGTTAAAATTAAAATCAATAAAATATCTTTAAATATCAATATTATTTATAATTTAATATTATATATAAAGATTCTAAATCTATAGCACTAATCTGCCAAAATAATACATTAATTTTAACTCATTAATTTTTAATTATTAAATTTATATGGTCCTTTCGTACTAATATAAATAAATTTTATAAAGATAGAAACCAACCTGGCTCACGCCGGTTTAAACTCAGATCATGTAAGATTTTAAAGGTCGAACAGACCTAATTTTATAGCTTCTACACCAATAAATTAATCTTAATCCAACATCGAGGTCGCAAACTTTTCTTTTAATCTGAACTCTAAAAAAAAATTACGCTGTTATCCCTAAGGTAATTTTTTCTATTAATCTTTTTTATAAGGATCAAATTTTTCATATAAAAATGTAAACTTAAACAATAAAATTAAATAAATTTATTAATCACCCCAATCAATTATAGCTCTAATCATAAAATAATAAACACATTAATTCTAAAAATTAAAATTTTATAAAACTCTATAGGGTCTTCTTGTCTTTTATAGATATTTAAGCTTTTTCACTTAAAAATAAATTTCTAACTAATTCAACCTAAAATAGTTAATTTCTCATCCAATCTTTCATTCAAGCTTACAATTAATAAACTATTGATTATGCTACCTTAGCACAGTCAAAATACTGCGGCTATTTAATTTAATAATCATGGAGCAGATTAGACCTTATATAAACATCACAAAAGGACATGTTTTTAATAAACAGGTGAAAATTTATTTGCCTAGTTCTTTTTATTGACCTTTAATTTAAAACACAAATTATATAAAATATATTATACTAATTTTATCATTTTAAATAAAAATAATTAATTAAATCTTATTTTTTAATAAAAAAAGTAAATTCTTATATAAATCCTAATATAAAAAATAAATTAGACATAACTCTTTATTAATAAAAACTTTTAATTCTATTTATTAAATAAAAATTTAAACTTATGGTTATACTTCATTTAACAAAAAGATTAGCCCTTTTATTATAAACTTTAAAAAATAAAATTTTAATAAATAAAATTTTATTATATAAAAAATTTAATTAAATTAATTTCTTAAAAAACTAGATATATTTAAAATAGAGTGACTTTTTGTCTCTATAAATCTATTAAATAATATTTTTCTACATATACCAATTTAATTTTATAGCCCTTATTAAATTCGAGATTATTTAAAAATATAAAATAATAATTTAATAAACCCTGATACCCAAGGTACAAATAATAAATTTTTCTTTAATACAAATAAAATAAAATCTTTCTCAATACATTAAACTATAATTATTAATTATTTTTTCAATAAAATTAATTAAACCAAAAAATATTTTTATAAAAATAACTACAAAATCTTCAACTAATAACTATTTACTTTCAAGCCATATCTATTTTTCTATAATCTTTTTAATGTAAATAAAATACTTTAACTTTAAGCTATAACCTGATTCTAGATACACCTTCCAGTACATCTACTTTGTTACGACTTATTTCATTTTATAATGAAAGCGACGAGCGATATGTACATATTTTAGAGCTTTACCATCTTAAAAAAATATTTAAAATTACTATCAAATCCTAAAAATCTTTTCATAAAAATAAAATTATAATAACTGTAACCCATCTCCTCTTACTTATAAACTACATCTTGATTTGATTTCCTTTAAAACTTTAAATTTAAAATATTCATATTCAACTAAAATAATTATTTAACAACGATATATAAGTTAATAAAGTAAGTAAATTTATTCGTGGATTATCAAATTAAAGGACAGGTTCCTCTGAACAGACTAAAATACCGCCAAAATTACTAATTTTCAAGATATAAACTTTTACTAATTTAGAACCTAATTTAATTAATTAATAATAGGGTATCTAATCCTAGTTTACAAAAAAAATTTATTAGAATACTACAATCAAAAAATTATAAAAATAAAAAATTTCACTTAATTTATTTAATTAAATTTTTATATAAAATAATACTAATTCTGCAATAATATATTTTTATTGCTTAATTTGTATAACCGCAACTGCTGGCACAAATTTTGTTTAAACTTAAAGTTATCTCTATATCTTAATGTATTAAAAAAATAATTCTTTCTATTGTAAATTAATATAATAACTTATTTAAAATATCTATTATTCACGCAAAAACTTACATTTAAACTAAAACTTTATAAAAATATTAAACATAACACATTTTTAAACAATATTACTTATAAAACCTAACTATATAACAATTAACTTAATTAATTACCTACAAACTAGTAAACTCTTTACTACTAACGACTACATATTACTATTCAATAATTATTAATTATTTTAAATAGATAATTAATTTAAGTAGCCTTCCATATAAATAAACCCATTTTATCAATAATTTAAAAATATTACTAAATTTAAATAGACCTATTTATTTAAGATTTACATAATACTTTATTTTATACACTACTATAATAAATATTTCAAGTAAATAAAAATTTTTTAAAAATAATAATAATAATAATCGAAAAAAAAATTTTTATTACTATAAATAAAATTTTAATCTATAGAATAATCAACTCATATATACATATTTAAATTACCTCTATTTATTACACTACTATAATATATAACAAGAAAGATACTTAAGATAAACTTTAAACAGATAATTAATTTAAGTAGCCTTCCATTTAAATAAACCCATTTTATCAATAATTTAAAAATATTACTAAATTTAAATAGACCTATTTATTTAAGATTTACATAATACTTTATTTTATATACTACTATAATAAATATTTCAAGTAAATAAAAATTTTTTAAAAATAATAATAATCGTAAAAAAA